CGTCCACGCCTACGAATCAGTCGACATTTTGTACAAATTTTACGAACAGAAGCTCTTATTTTCATATTTCCGTATTCCTTTCTTAAACTATGAATCTAATCTTTGGAAAAAATAAGTCTCTTCGCTTGAATTTTGGAACTTTGAATTTATTACCCTAGAAAAAAAAGAAAAACCTAATTCTTTGAATCTTTGGTATCCTTCAAATCTTCGGTATCCTTCAAATCTTCGGTATCCTTCGAGTCTTCGGTACGCTTCGAATCCTTATGGGGAAGTCTATAAATTATACGTCCCTTGCTTGAATCATAACGACTTACTTCAATTTTGACCCTATCCCCCATCAGTATTCGTATAGAACTAGACCGGATCTTTCCTGAAATATAGCCCAGAATGATGGTGTCATTCTCTAGGCGAACGCGGAACATTCCGTTGGGTAGGGCTTCCGTAACTAAACCTTCGAAAGTGACTTTTGCTTCTCTCGGGTTTTTTTTTTCTCTCCTATTTTTTTTTTCTGTCATATTTTTTTTTCTCCTATTTTTCTATTTTGATTTTCAAATAAAAAAAAACGTTGTATTTTTATTTGAAAAATAGGAAGTTCGAGATAGAATTCGGGTACTATAGGAGGGGCGATTACCATATATAACATAAGACTTCTCCCCCAATTCTGTTTAGTCGAGCTTCTCGATCTGTCATTATACCTCGAGAAGTAGAAAGAATAGCAATTCCCATTCCGCCCAAAACTTTAGGAATTCCTTGATAGTTGGCATAAATTCGTAAGCCGGGTCGGCTGATACGCTTTAAAAAGGTTCTAGTTCTATATATTCCTTTTCTAGTCTTTCTCTTTTGATGTCGCAAAGTTGAAACCAAGAAATATCTGTTACTTTCCTGATGTTTCCGAACACTTTCAATAAAACCCTCTCGTAGAAGTATTTTAACAATGTTTTCGGTAATATTTGTAGATACTACTCGAACTGTTCCTTTTTTATTCATGTCCGCGTTTCTTATAGAGGTTAGTAAATCAGCAATAGTGTCCTTGCCCATAAGACTCTAATTCTAGGTTCCTCCTAATTTTTCTATAATCAACATGTTTTCTTTTTTTTTTTTATTTTGGATTTTAAAGCATATACGTGAAACACAATCTACTAATTTTTTCTTTGATCTATATCTTGCCTACTAGTATTTATAATACTTCAGGAGCTAATGAAACTATTTTAGTAAAATTCAACTCTCTCAATTCCTCGGCGATCGCGCCAAAAACTCGAGTTCCTTTTGGATTTCCTTTTTGATCAATGATAACCGCTGCATTGTCATCATAGCGTATTATTATACCGTCTTCGCATTTGAACTCTTTACATGTACGTACAATTACAGCTCGAATTACTTCGGATCTTTCTAGAGGCATTTGGGGCACTGCGTCTTTGATTACAGCAACAATAACATCACCAATACGAGCATATCGCTGATTACTAGCAGCTCCTATGACTCGAATACACATCAATTTTCGAGCTCCACTGTTATCTGCTACATTTAAAAGGGTCTGAGGTTGAATCATATTATTTTGATTTCAATTTGTTATTTCAATGCAAAAGGATGAAAGAAATATTGTCTTTCCAGAAAGAAAAACCTGGTTTTTTTATCTTCAATACTCCTTTTTTTGGGTTCTATATCTCTATCTCTAATCGAAGAAATTGACTTCGTATGGGCATTTTACTGGCAGCTATGGAGATAGCTGCTCTAGCTACAGTTTCGGATACTCCGCCCATTTCATAAAGTATTCGACCTGGTTTAACAACGGCTACCCAATATTCGGGGGATCCCTTTCCTGAGCCCATACGTGTTTCCGTGGGTCTTAGTGTAACCGGTTTGTCGGGAAATATACGTACCCATAGTTTTCCACCACGACGTGCATATCGTGTCATTGCTCTTCGTCCTGCTTCTATCTGTCTCGACGTGATCCAAGCGGGTTCAAGTGCTTGAAGAGCATATCTACCAAAACAAATACGATTGCCTCGGCAGGATTTTCCCTTCATTCTTCCTCTATGTTGTTTACGAAATCTGGTTCTTTTGGGGTTATAGTCGATGGTTCTTTCTTAGTTCCATCTCTACTGCAAAACTGGACATGAGAGTTTCTTCTCATCCAGCTCCTCGCGAATGAAATGAGAAAGCGTGCAAATTTCTATAATTCCATAATATTCCAAAATATTATGGATAGATGCACATTAATAGATAATAGAAAAAGTTAGGGTTTTTTTAATATTGAATATTGAATTTGTTAAAATAGATAAATATATAGTCAAGAAAGAAGATCTAGAATATATCTAGATGTGTGTGTCTATTTATCTATATTCTATATTTATGGATAATGTAATCTTTCTTAACAAAAAATCTCCTTATTTTTACTCTTATTGAATCGCGGTAAAGTATTCTAATTCAATAAATATTTCGCGGGCGAATATTTACTCTTTCCTGTCTTATTTGTTAATTTATATTATAACCTTACCAAATAAGGCAATTTTTTTGGTTTGTTCCGCCATCCCACCCAATGAAGTATTAGGATTCTTTTCAATAAAATCCTATGCAGTCATAGGTTCTGTCGTTCCCACTACTTCTCCTTTAATGGTTAGGTCTGAATCCCACAATGGAGCTTCCAAAAAATTTCTTTCCGAGTCAATTTTCTCAGTTTTATTAACCCGGGCCGCTCTTTATTATTGTTTTAAATTTGTATTTCTTGTTTCAAGTTACGATTTCGAATTCTCTGTTATTTTTATTATATTGATGCTTTATCACATTGCCTTTTATGATGTAACTCATAGACCATACATATTGGAATCCTATATCTTTCTTATTCCTATTCTTTCTTTCTATCATCCCTCCTTTTATCCACATCCCTTTAGTTTTGCTTCACAACCTAGAATCCATTTTCTTTTTTAGAGAAAAAATTGCAGTTGCTACAACTATATGATAGATCTACTCATTTATGATAGATGTATCATATAGTGACTGTTTCTTAGTTAGGATCTCGACAATACGAAGCAATAGGTTGGTTATTAGTTAATTTTCTATAATTACTAAGTTTTTTTCTTTTTCTATTTATAGTAGGGTTCAGTCAATTTTTTTGAATCTCCATTTTCGACTCTAAAGAAAAAACTAACGAGTCACACACTAAGCATAGCAATTATATTAAAAGATTTATCAATTTTCATTAAATCTTATAGAAAGAGGTAGAATTTCTTCTTCTTTTTCAGGGATTTCAGGAAAAATAAGGCTCTTGTCATTTTTTATTCTATCACTGAACAGAATGGGAAGACAAGGCTAGTTATTCTTCGTCTACGAATATCCAAATTTTTACACCTAATACTCCATAGATAGTTCGAATTGGATAGCAGCAATAATCAATTTTAGCGCGAATTGTTTGGAGGGGAAGTCTACCCTTTTTGATGCATTCGGCACGTGCAATTTCTTTCCCTGCGAGACGACCTGCAATTTTTACTTTTACTCCCCTTATATCTGCTTTTTTAGTTAATTCAATGGCTTTTTTCATTGCCTTTCGGAATGAAACTCTATTTTTTAATTGGAAAGCTATATATTCTGCAAGAATGTTAGGTTGTCTATAAGGTTCTTTAACTTTTTCAATAGCAATATTAAGTCTCTGGTTTACAGAATTAACTTCCTTTTGTAGATCTTTCTCTAATTCTTCGATTGCTCCTTTTTTCTTTAATAAATTGGGGAATCCAATATGGATTATGACGTGGATCGTATCGATTTCTTTTTGAATTTCTATATGTGTAATTACTTCGGAACTTGAGCCTGAGTCCATTTTTCTATTATGTGTAATTACTTCGGAACTTGAGTCTGATTCTATTTTTCTATTCGAGCCTTTTTTCCTATTCTTTTGTATATAGTTCTTGATACAATTCCGTATTTTTTTATCTTCCTGTAGACCTTCAGAATAATTTTTTGGTTGTGCGAACCAAAAGGAATGGTGATTTTGGGTTGTACCAAGTCTGAAACCGAGTGGATTTATTTTTTGTCCCATATTTTTCTATTCTATTTTTTTTTTACTGGGAATCGAAATCTTAGATGGATCTAAAGATTATTTAGATTTCTTTACTATATTTAGTACAATTGTTATATGACACATGGTTTTTTTTATGGGAGAACTACGTCCTCGAGCTCGAGGTCTGAATTTTTTCATAATAGTACTCCTACTGACTTCGGCTTTAGTGATGAATAAATTCGCTTTGTCGAAATCCCTATAATGAGTAGCATTTGCTGCTGCCGAATAAACCAACTTTAGGATGGGATAAGATGCTTGATAAGGCATGAGGTTCAGTATCATAACAGTTTCTTCGTAGTAACGCCAGCGAATCTCATCAAGAACTCTTTGTGCTTTGAAAACAGACATATGGATGCGTTTTTGTGCTTTGAAAACCCGTTCGAACTTAAGTAGACGATCGGTTGGAACTTTCCTTGCGAGTTTCCTTAGCCCACTCTTCTTCTTCTTTATTCTAGGGGTATACTTTACCAGTTTGAAACTTGTCATAAATAAGGTTATTCCCCGCCTACCTTTGTTTGTTTTTTTTTTATTTTGAATCTTTCTATTCTGAATTCAGTTAACGACGAGATTTAGTATCTTTTCTTGCACTTTCATAACTCGTGAAATGCCGAGTAGGCACGAATTCCCCCAATTTGCGACCTACCATAGGATTTGTTATGTAAATAGGTATATGTTCCTTTCCATTATGAATCGCGATTGTATGGCCAACCATTGCGGGTAGAATGCTAGATGCCCGGGACCACGTTACTATTGTTTCTTTCTCCTCCTTCATATTGACCTTTTCGATTTTTGCCAATAAATGATGAGCTACAAAAGGATTCGTTTTTTTTCGTGTCACAGCTGATTACTCCTTTTTCCATTTTAAAGAGTGGCATTCTATGTCCAATATCTCGATCGAAGTATGGAGGTCAGAATAAATAGAATAATGATGAATGGAACAAAGAGAAAAATCCTTTAGCTGGATAAGGGGCGGATGTAGCCAAGTGGATCAAGGCAGTGGATTGTGAATCCACCATGCGCGGGTTCAATTCCCGTCGTTCGCCCATCGCATTATTGCAAATTCCAAAAATGCAATTTTCCATATTCCTAGTTACGTATTTACTTACGGCGACGAAGAATAAAACTATCACTATATTTTTTCCTTTTCCTAGTTCTTCTTCCAAGCGCAGGATAACCCCAAGGGGTTGTGGGTTTTTTTCTACCAATGGGGGCTTTCCCTTCACCGCCCCCATGGGGGTGGTCCACAGGGTTCATAACTACCCCTCTTACTACGGGGCGTTTACCTAGCCAACACTTAGATCCGGCTCTACCCAAACTTTTTTGGTTCACCCCAACATTACCCACTTGTCCGACTGTTGCTAAGCAATTTTGGGATACCAAACGGACCTCCCCAGATGGTAATCTTAAAGTGGCCGATTTACCCTCTTTTGCAATCAGTTTCGCTACAGCACCTGCTGCTCTAGCTAATTGCCCACCCCTTCCACGTGTGATTTCTATGTTATGTATGGCCGTGCCTAAGGGCATATCGGTTGAAGTAGATTCTTCTTTTCTCTCAAAAAACCCCTTCCCAAACTGTACAAGCTTCTTCCAAAGCATACAGCTTTCTAGATGTATATGACGATCTCTAGACAGATGGATCTTATATGAATCGTATGATGAAGTACCACATGAGTGGATATATAGGAAAGGAATCCAAATCTGCCGAATCGCTCATGTTATGATCTTCTACATCCTAGGTCTCCGCGTTCCGTCATCTGGCTTATGTTCTTCATGTAGCATTCAGATCGAATGACTCTATGAAATTACGTCGATACTTCCACATATTATGGGTAACGTAGGAGACATCCCTATTTTCCCCGGGGGGTCTTAATTACCACTGCTTAGCTTTCAATTCGCCTCTGACCATCAAATTAAATGTGAATAACCCGTCCTCCTCTCTTTGAAACAAGGGGCGCTTCCGGTTCTGTGCGTGCTTCAAACAATTTTGTCTTCTCCATATTACCATATCTCTAGAGTCAATAATTTTCTATGAGGAACTACTGAACTCAATCACTTGCTGCCGTTACTCAACAGTTTTCTGTTGAGGTCTATCCCGTAGAGGTAGTCAAATTGGATCAGTGATCGATTTCTAGGTTTCGTCGTAAACCTAATTGGTTACTTCCAATTACGTAAATCAATAGTTCAAACCGCACTCAAAGGTAGGGCATTTCCCATTGATATAGGAACTTTTGTACCAGAAACAATAGTATCTCCAATTATAGCCCCTCTGGGATGTAAAATATATCTCTTCTCACCATCCCCATAGTGTATGAGACAAATGTATGCATTTCGATTAGGGTCGTATTCTATGGTTACGATTCTACCAGATATGTCTTTTTGATTCCGTCGAAAATCGATTTTACGGTATAGGCGCTTATGACCTCCCCCTCTATGCCTTGCGGTAATGATTCCTCTGGAATTACGACCTTTACCACAACGGTGCCGTCCATGGATCAAATTATTTCGTGGATTGGATTTCACTTGCCTGTCTACGGTTCCCTTGCGTGTGCTCGGGATAGGTGTTTTGTATAAATGTTTCGCCGTATTATTAAGTATTCTCCTTTAGTTTTTTTCTCTATCTAGAAGTGGAATAGAATAACCCGGTTGAAGGGTAATGATCATACGTCTGTAATGCATTGTATGTCCCAGAATAGGTCCCATTCTTCTACCCTTTCTGGGTAGTCGATGGCTATTCACAGCTACTACCTTAACACCAAAGAAGAGTTCGACCCAATGCTTTATTTCTGTCTTAGTGAATCCCGATTCGACATTAAAAGTATATTGATTCTTTCCCAATAAACGAAGACTTTTTTCTGTAAATACTGCGTATTTGATTCCATCCATAAATCGACTTTCCCTCCTATGCTCTGAGTTCCAGTATCGATAAGAATTCGAGTTCTTATTGTTCTTATGTTATGGTATGAATATACCATACCAATTCGTTATGTATGGATGATGGATGAGATTCCATGGATAGAGAGCCAGTTCCAATAGACTTATGGAACGTTCCCGTTCGCGTGCATCCAGCAGGAATTGAACCCGCAAATTTACCAATTATGAGTTGGGCGCTTTAACCATTCAGCCATGGATGCTTAACAGGGATCATCGTACATCGTAAATAACCAATTTTCATATAGAAAGACATATCATAGAAAAATGAAATCGAAAATATTCGGAGATGGCAAATATTCGGAGATGACTATGAAAACACCTCTCTGGATCCTCGAATTGAAAGAGAGATTGAGAGGGATCAAGAATCCTAATTCTCGCTATTTGGAATGGATCCAATTCTATTGAGTCTGACTCATAGTGATCATTTCTCTTTAGCAAAGAATGACCTTGGTTATCAAAGGATTGAACAACCGGGATCCATTTACTTATGATACCTAGTTGACATTGATAACAAG